AATCAACTTGAATTCGGGACAGCTATTCGAAATCTTAGGGAAAGACTTGATTTGTTATCTCATGTCTGCTTTTCGTGAAAAAAGACCAATTCAGGGGGAGAGTTTCTTAAAACAACAAGGAGCTGGGGCAACTATGCAATCCAATGATATTGAGCATGTTTCCCATCTCTTCTCGAGAAACAAGTGGGGTATTTCTTTGCAAAATTGTGCTCAATTTCATATGTGGCAATTCCGCCAAGATCTCTTCGTTAGTTGGGGGAAGAATCAGCACGAATCGGATTTTTTGAGGAACGTCTCGAGAGAGAATTGGATTTGGTTAGACAATGTGTGGTTGGTAAACAAGGATCGGTTTTTTAGCAAGGTACGGAATGTATTGTCAAATATTCAATATGATTCTACAAGATCTATAAGATCTATTTTCGTTCAAGTAACGGATTCTAGCCAATGGAAAGGATCTTCTTCTGATCAATCCAGAGATCATTTTGATTCCGTTAGAAATGAGAATTCAGAATATCACACATTGATCGATCAAACAGAGATTCAGCAACTAAAAGAGAGATCGATTCTTTGGGATCCTTCCTTTCTTCAAACGGAACGAACAGAGATAGAATCAGATCGATTCCCGAAATGCCTTTTTGGATCTTCCTCTATGTCCTGGCTATTCACGGAACCTGAGAAGCGGATGAATAATCATCTGCTTCCGGAAGAAATCGAAGAATTTCTTGGGAATCCTACAAGATCAATTCGTTCTTTTTTCTCTGACAGATGGTCAGAACTTCATCTGGGTTCGAATCCTACTGAGAGGTCCACTATAGATCAGAAATTGTTGAAGAAAAAACAAGATGTTTCTTTTGTCCCTTCCAGGCGAGTGGAAAATAAAGAAATGGTTGATATATTCAAGATAATTACGTATTTACAAAATACCGTCTCAATTCATCCTTCGGAACCATATCACATCCCGGATCTGGTTCCGAAGGATGAACCGGATATGGACAGTTCCAATAAGATTTCATTCTTGAACAAAAATCCATTTTTTGATTTCTTTCATCTATTCCATGACCGGAACAAAGGGGGATACGCGTTACGCCACGATTTTTTTGAAAGATTCCCAGAAATGGCGGATCTATTCACTCTATCAATAACCGAGCCGGATCTGGTGTATCATAGGGGATTTGCCTTTTCTATTGATTTGGATCAAAAAAAATTCTTGAATGAGGTATTCAACTCCAGAGATGAATCGAAAAAGAAATCTTTATTGGTTCTACCTCCTCTTTTTTATGAGGAGAATGAATCTTTTTCTCGAAGGATCAGAAAAAAATCGGTCCGGATCTACTGCGGGAATGATTTGGAAGATCCCAAACTCAAAACAGCGGTATTTGCTAGCAACAACATAATGGAGGCAGTCAATCAATATAGATTGATCCGAAATCTGATTCAAATCCAATATAGCACCTATGGGTACATAAGAAATGTATCGAATCGATTCTTTTTAATGAATAGATCCGATCGCAACTTCAAATATGGAATTCAAAGGGATCAAATAGGAAACGATACTCTGAATCATATAACTATAATGAAATATACGATCAACCGACATTTATCAAATTTGAAAAATAGTCAGAAGAAATGGTTTGATCCTCTTATTTCTCGAACTGAGAGATCCATGAATTGGGATCCTGATGCATATAGATACAAATGGTCCAATGGGAGCAAGAATTTCCAGGAACATTTCGTTTCTGAACAGAAGAATCCTTTTCAAGTAGTGCAGGCAGTGTTCGATCGATTACGTATTAATCAATATTCGATTGATTGGTCCGAGGCTATCGACAAAGAAGATTTGTCTAAGTCACTTCGTTTCTTTTTGTCCAAGTCACTTCCCTTTTTCTTTGTGAGTATTGGGAATATCCCCATTCATAGGTCCGAGATCCACATCTATGAATTGAAAGGTCCGAATGATCAACTCTGCAATCAGTTGTTAGAATCAATAGGTGTTCAAATCGTTCATTTGAAGAAATTGAAACCTTTCTTATTGGATGATCATGATACTTCCCAAAGACCTAAATTCTTGATCAATGGAGGAACAATATTACCATTTTTGTTCAAAAAGATACCAAAGCGGATGATTGACTCTAGAAAGAATCGCAGGAAATCCTTTGATAACACGGATTCCTATTTCTCGATGATATCCCACGATCGAGACAATTGGCTTAATCCCGTGAAACCATTTCATAGAAGTTCATTGATATCTTCTTTTTATAAAGCAAATCGACTTCGATTCTTGAATGATCCGCATCACTTCTGGTTCTATTGTAACAAAAGATTCCCCTTTGATGTGGAAAAGACCCGTATCAAAAATTATGATCTGACATATGGACAATTCCTCAATATCTTGTCCATTCGCAACAAAATCTTTTCTTTGTGTGCCGGTAAAAAAAAATATCTTTTTTTGGAGAGAGAGACTATTTCACCAATCGAGTCACAGGTATCTGACATCTTCATACCTAACGATTTCCCACAAAGTGGTGATGAAACGTATAACTTGTACAAATCTTTCCATTTTCCAATTCGATCCGATCCATTCGTTCGTAGAGCTATTTACTCGATCGCAGACATTTCTGCAACACCTCTAACAGAGGAACAAATAGTCAATTTGGAAAGAACTTATTGTCAGCCTCTTTCAGATATGAATCTATCTGATTCAGAAGGGAATAACTTGCATCAGTATCTCAGTTTCAATTCAAACATGGGTTTGATTCACACTCCATGTTCTGAGAAGTATTTACCATCCGGAAAGAGGAAAAAACGGAGTCTTTGTCTAAAGAAATGCGTTGAGAAAGGGCAGATGTATAGAACCTTTCAACGAGATAGTGCTTTTTCAAATCTCTCAAAATGGAATCTGTTCCAAACATATATGCCATGGTTCCTTACTTCGACAGGGTGCAAATATCTAAATTTCACCCTTTTAGATACTCTTTCAGACCCATTGCCGATACTAAGTAGCAGTCAAAAATTTGTATCCATTTTTCATGATATGATGCATGGATCAGATATATCACGGCCAATTCCTCAGAAGATTCTGATAAGTGAGATTTTGAGTCAATGTTTACAGAATCTTCTTCTGTCCGAAGAAATGATTCATCGAAAGAATGAGTCACCCATTCCATTGATATGGGCACATCTGAGATCAACAAATGCTCGGGAGTTCCTCTATTCAATCTTTTTCCTTCTTCTTGTTGCTGGATATCTCGTTCGTATACATCTTCTCTTTGTTTCCCGAGCCTCTAGCGAGTTACAGACAGAGTTAGAAAAGATCAAATCTTTGATGATTCCATCATACATGATGGAATTTCGAAAACTTCTGGATAGGTATCCTACATCTGAACTGAATTCTTTCTGGTTAAAGAATCTCTTTCTAGTTGTTCTGGAACAATTAGGAGATTCTCTGGAAGAAATACGGGGTTCTGCTTCTGGTGGCAACATGCTATTGGGTGGTGCTTATGGGGTCAAATCAATACGTTCTAAGAAGAAATATTGGAAGATCAATCTCATCGATCTTGTAAGTATCATACCAAATCCCATCAATCGAATCATTTTTTCGAGAAATACGAGACATCTAAGTCGTACAAGTAAAGAGATCTATTCATTGATAAGAAAAAGAAAAAACGTGAACGGTGATTGGATTGATGAGAAAATCGAATTCTGGGTCGCGAACAGTGATTCGATTGATGATGAAGAAAGAGAATTCTTGGTTCAGTTCTCCACCTTAACGACAGAAAAAAGGATTGATAAAATTCTATTGAATCTGACTTATAGTGATCATTTATCAAAGAATGACTCTGGTTATCAAATGATTGAACAACCGGGATCAATTTCCTTACGATACTTAGTTGACATTCATAAAAAGGATCTAATGAATTATGAGTTCAATAGATCCTGTTTAGCAGAAAGACGGATATTCCTTGCTCATTATCAGACAATCGCTTATTCACAAACCTCGTGCGGGGCTAATAGTTTTCATTCCCCATCTCCTCCCTTTTCGCTCCGTTTAGCCCTATCCCCTTCTAGAGGTATTTTAGTGATAGGTTCTATAGGAACTGGACGATCCTGTTTGGTAAAATACCTAGCGACAAACTCCTATGTTCCTTTCATTACGGTATTTCCGAACAAGTTCCTGGATGACAAGCCTAAAGGTTATCCTATTGATGATATTGATGATAGTGACGATACCTATATTGATGATAGTGACGATATTTATATTGATGGTAGTGATGATGACCTTGATATTGATACGGAGCTGCTAACTATGTATATGACGCCAAAAATAGACCGATTTGATATCACCCTTCAATTCGAATTAGCAAAAGCAATGTCTCCTTGCATAATATGGATTCCAAACATTCATGATCTGCATGTGAATGAGTCGAATTACTTATCCCTCGGTCTATTAGAGAACTATCTCTCCAGGGATTGTGAAAGATGTTCCACTGGAAAGATTCTTGTTATTGCTTCGACTCATATTCCCCAAAAAGTGGATCCCGCTCTAATAGCTCCGAAGAAATTAAATACATGCATTAAGATACGAAGGCTTCTTCTTCCACAACAACGAAAGCACTTTTTCATTCTTTCATATACTAGGGGATTTCACTTGGAAAAGAGGATGTTCCATACTAACGGATTCGGGTCCATAACCATGGGTTCCAATGCGCGAGATCTTGTAGCACTTATCAACGAGGCCCTATCAATTAGTATTACACAGAAGAAATCCATTATAGAAACTAATACAATTAGATCAGCTCTTCATAGAAAAACTTGGGATTTTCGATCCCAGATAAGATCGGTTCAGGATCATGGGATCCTTTTCTATCAGATAGGAAGGGCTGTTGCACAAAATGTACTTCTAAGTAATTGCCCCATAGATCCTATATCTATCTATATGAAGAAGAATTCATGTAAGGGAGGGGATTCTTATTTGTACAAATGGTACTTCGAACTTGGAACGA